GGTTCTTGAGAAATGCCCCGGTTTGGCCCATTCCTCGAAAGAAGTTTTTACGGGATCCCTATCTACCAAAATTTTTACTTCTGGTTCCGGCGAACGAATAATCATTGAGTCCTCCTCTTTCCGGACAACACATACAAAGAAACCCGCCAACAGTCAGTCCAGTGATTAGTGAACCTATGAGAGATGCTTAGAATTAGTTTCTTTCTCTTCTACTTCTATCTCCCATCTATTTATTTTCTTTAGTTATTCACTAGAGCAATTATGTCTGGAAGTCGATCCAGGGCAAGTGTTCGGATCTATTATGACATATCCAGGAGGCGCTCAACGGACCTTTTGAATCTTTTTTAATCTTATAAAACCCTTTACGGGCTTAAAATTTGTCAAAAACCCTTTTTTTGTACAACCTTAGTGTATTCATATCTCAATTAGAAGTCCCGAAATGCAGCTGCTACTTTAATGGCGTATATAGAACATATTACTTTATTCCAAGCAGTCATTAGTAATTACTAGGATAAGAGACATTCCTGCGAGGGGTCTCTTTTATTAATTTGAATAGAATAGGAGAAAAATACATTTTCTACCGTATCCCTGTATCGTTTATCCTTATGAAATCCCAGACGAAATAGAACGATCTTAGAAAGGATATAATGAAATTCCTTGATTGTTTCTTACCAGATAAATGATCCCTTTTATATTCCACTGATAGGGCTAACAGACAATTAATTTTTAATTATACCAAACGAAAATAGATATCGAAATTCTAAAGAAATAAAATTCTAAATAAATAAACAGAGAGTTTCTTATTCGAAACGTCCCGTGATCTTCAACCAATTCTGCGCTTGAATATAATTACCAGGAGTAAGCGCAATAGCTTGTTTCCAATACTCGGCAGCTTGATTGAACCAAGCCTCCGCAATTTCAGAATCTCCCTGTCGAACGGCCTGTTCCCCCCGGTCGGAATAGGTGGTTCAATTCCTTTCCTTAGAACCGTACTTGAGAGTTTCCCGCCTCATACGGCTCGGCAATCAATTCTTTTGGTGTCCCGGGTTTTTGAATCTAGTATATCGAATTGAATGAGATTTCTCATAGATCGATCTTTATCTTTATTCTTTTTTTTGGGGGGTTAACCAAAAGAGGTTAATTCCATGAGCATGAGTTTCAAACTTGACTTTTGATTAAATTAATAATCAGCTTTGCTTTCATTTTATCTTTTCTCCCACCGTCAGAAGAATAACATAGAAGCATTTCCACTATAGTTAGAATTTTCTGAAAGGTATCTATCTCGGTTTCATATAAAAATTGATATAGAATCTTTGAAAAAGCCCTTTCTTCCTAAGAAAGAAAAGGCTTACTGTCTTTGGGATCTGATGCTACACCGCTGCTCAATACCTTAGGGGATCGACTTTATTACATAAGTGGATTCCTTACTTTTATCTCATATCATGACATAAATAAGCAGTTCTTATTGGATCGGCATCGGCCCAAAACCTCGCGAATTGATCTTTACGGTGCTTCCTCTATCAATTAGATCCTTTATCCATAGAATAAACTATCTAGGCATATCGATTTCTTCATATTTCGACTTCTATGAAGTTTCTTTCTTTGCTACAGCTGATAAAAATCGTTTTTGCACGATGCATATGTAGAAAGCCTATTTTTTTTTTCGAGTATTTATTAGTGTATTTGCTCTTTACCCCCCCTCCTTTTTTTTTTTCTTTTACTTTTTTCTTTCTATAGTAGAGATAGTCGCACGTAATGACAGATCACAGCCATATTATTAAAAGCTTGTGGTAAGAACGGATTTCGTTCTAGTGCCCGAAAATAATATTCTAAAGCTTTTGTATGTTCTCCGTTACTTGTGTGGATAAGGCCTATGTTATAGAGTATATAGCTTCGATCGTAAGGATCAATTTCTAGTCGCATAGCTTCATAATAATTCTGTAAAGCTTCCGCATAATTGCCTTCAGATTGAGCTGACATCCGTTACGGTCGTCATTCGATTCAAAGAATTCTCCGTTTCAAAACCGTACATGAGATGAAAATCTCATACGGCTCCTCCTTTATGTGCATTATGAGAATAATCCATGAAATCAAAAAAGATTGAAATATTCTCATTATGAACTAAGTGGGGCTAATGTTTTTACAAGAAATCTCTAGCCAACCTTCCTGCAAAAGCTTTTTTCTTAATATCACGCGTGTTGGTACTAGATAAAACCGGAAACTCCAACAATTTCTTTGTTCTCAACGCCCCTTAATTTACAGGAATTAATCACTTCAACAGTCTTCGATGGTTATACGGGTATCCACAGTACGAACGAGATGGATGTTTGTTATCCCAACCATTCTTCTTAGTCCCGATCCCGCTAAGGAAAGGGGGCAGTTTATAACAAAGTTTTCGTGTTGCTGATTCCTAGACGTAGCGCCTCTTCCCCTATGCCGCCTATTGGTACTGGTGTAGTAGGGTTGACTTGCAATACAGAACCCATAGGTGTAACCTTTC